GTCCACATAGCTTAACACAAAGCATGGCACCTGAAGTTGCCAAGATGACACAAAACGTGCCTGCGGACAAAAGACTTAGTCCTGACCTTACGGTTGGTTTTTGCTAAACATATACATGCAAGTATCCGCGCCCCAGTGTAAACGCCCTCGACCGCCTACTACCGTACAGGCCTTGAGGAGCGGGTATCAGGCACACCCAAGCAGTAGCCCAAGACGCCTCGCTAAGCCACACCCCCACGGGTATTCAGCAGTAGTTAACATTAAGCAATGAGTGCAAACTTGACTTAGTTATAGCAACAACCTCATTTCAAGGGTTGGTAAATCTTGTGCCAGCCACCGCGGTCATACAAGAAACCCAAATCAACCGTCTTAACACGGCGTAAAGAGTGGTAAAATGCCTATCCTAGCTAACTAAGATCAAAATGCAACTAAGCTGTCATAAGCCCAAGATGCACCTAAACACACCATTAAGATGATCTTAGGAACTAACGACTGATTTAAACCCACGAAAGCCAGGGCCCAAACTGGGATTAGATACCCCACTATGCCTGGCCCTAAATCTTGATACTTACTTTACCGAAGTATCCGCCAGAGAACTACGAGCACAAACGCTTAAAACTCTAAGGACTTGGCGGTGCCCCAAACCCACCTAGAGGAGCCTGTTCTACAATCGATAATCCCCGATTAACCCGACCACCCCTTGCCAGCACAGCCTACATACCGCCGTCGCCAGCCCACCTCGAATGAGAGAACAACAGTGGACACAATAGCACCCCGCTAATAAGACAGGTCAAGGTATAGCCTATGGAGTGGAAGAAATGGGCTACATTCCCTATTCATAGGGCACACGGAAAGAAGTGTGAAACCACTTCTGGAAGGCGGATTTAGCAGTAAAGTGGGACAATAGAGCCTACTTTAAACCGGCCCTGGGGCACGTACATACCGCCCGTCACCCTCCTCAAAAGCCACGCCGCACATAACTAATACCATAGACACGCTAAAGATGAGGTAAGTCGTAACAAGGTAAGTGTACCGGAAGGTGTACTTAGAATATCAAGACGTAGCTATAATGCCAAAGCACTCAGCTTACACCTGAGAGATATCTACTAAACCAGATCGTCTTGAAGCCCCCTTCTAGCTCGACCACACAAATAGCACCAAAACTAAAGAATTTACTAAACAAGTTAAACTAAAGCATTTTACAGTCCTAGTATAGGCGATAGAAAAGACACTCAGACGCGATAGAGACCCCAGTACCGTGAGGGAAAGATGAAATAACAGTGAAACAATCGAAGCAACAGACAGCAAAGATTAACCCTTGTACCTTTTGCATCATGGTTTAGCGAGAACAACCAAGCAAAGTGAACTAAAGTTTGCCCCCCCGAAACCCAAGCGAGCTACTTTCAAGCAGCTAAAGAGAGCGAACCCGTCTCTGTTGCAAAAGAGTGGGATGACTTGTCAGTAGAGGTGAAAAGCCAACCGAGCTGGGTGATAGCTGGTTACCTGTGAAACGAATCTAAGTTCCCCCTTAATCTTCCCTACCGGACATCACCCGAACCCTAATGAGATGATTAAGAGCTATTTAATGGAGGGACAGCTCCATTAAAAAAGGATACAACCTCGACTAGCGGATAATTCTTACTATCGATCCTACAGTGGGCCCTAAAGCAGCCATCAACAAAGAGTGCGTCAAAGCTCCGCCACCCAAAAATACTAAAATAAGATGATTCCCTTATCACAAACAGGTCAACCTATGAATATAGGAGAATTAATGCTAAAATAAGTAACTTAGGGCCACAACCCCTCTAACGGCGCAAGCTTACATGGAAACATTATTAACAGACCTAGACAGATACAAAAACCGCCACAAGACCACGTATCAATTAACCCTGTTAACCCGACTCAGGAGCGCCCATAAGAGCGATTAAAATCTGTGAAAGGAACTCGGCAAATTAATAAGGCCCGACTGTTTACCAAAAACATAGCCTTCAGCAAATTAAACAAGTATTGAAGGTGATGCCTGCCCAGTGACTTAGGTTTAACGGCCGCGGTATCCTAACCGTGCAAAGGTAGCGCAATCAATTGTCCCATAAATCGAGACTTGTATGAATGGCTAAACGAGGTCTTAACTGTCTCTCACAGACAATCAGTGAAATTGATCTCCCCGTGCAAAAGCAGGGATGTGAACATAAGACGAGAAGACCCTGTGGAACTTAAAAATCAACGGCCACCGCGAATCTTAAACCAACCCCACTGGGGTCACTGCCATCGCAGAGCCTGGTCGATATTTTTCGGTTGGGGCGACCTTGGAGAAAAACAGATCCTCCAAAAACAGGACCACACCTCCTTACCTAGAGCCACCCCTCAAAGTGCTAACAGTGACCAGACCCAATATAATTGATTAATGGACCAAGCTACCCCAGGGATAACAGCGCAATCCCCCTCAAGAGCCCATATCGACAGGGGGGTTTACGACCTCGATGTTGGATCAGGACATCCTAATGGTGCAGCCGCTATTAAGGGTTCGTTTGTTCAACGATTAACAGTCCTACGTGATCTGAGTTCAGACCGGAGCAATCCAGGTCGGTTTCTATCTATGCCACACTCTCCCTAGTACGAAAGGATCGGGAAAGTGGGGCCAATACTACAAGCACGCCCCCCCCCTCTAAGCAATGAAACCAACTAAATCGTGAAGAGGGCCCCTAACACTTTCAATCCTAGAAAAGGACCAGCTAGAGTGGCAGAGCCCGGCAAGTGCAAAAGGCTTAAACCCTTTCCCCAGAGGTTCAAATCCTCTCCCTAGCTTTACCCATGATACAAATAACAATGCTAACCTGCCTCATTATATCCCTCCTATACATCATCCCAATCCTGATTGCCGTAGCCTTCCTAACCCTGGTGGAACGGAAAATCCTAAGCTACATGCAATCTCGCAAAGGCCCTAACGTTGTAGGGCCTTTTGGCCTACTCCAACCATTTGCAGACGGGCTAAAACTGTTTACCAAAGAACCCATCCGACCCTCCACCTCTTCCCCACTTCTATTTATCCTGATACCAATACTAGCCCTTATCCTAGCCCTCACTGCTTGAGCGCCCCTGCCCCTCCCATTCCCTCTAGCCGACCTGAACCTGGGAGTCCTCTTTATGATAGCCATATCAAGCCTGGCCGTCTACTCAGTCCTATGATCGGGCTGAGCCTCAAACTCAAAATACGCACTAATCGGGGCCCTACGGGCAGTAGCACAGACCATTTCGTACGAAGTAACACTAGCCATAATTCTACTATCGATAATCATACTAAGCGGAAGCTACACACTGGGCACCTTTGCTGTCGCCCAAGAACCCCTATACTTCATTTTCTCCTCGTGACCCCTAGCAATAATATGATACGTATCTACCCTAGCAGAAACTAACCGAGCTCCATTTGACCTCACAGAGGGCGAATCTGAACTAGTCTCAGGGTTCAACGTTGAATATGCCGCAGGACCCTTCGCCCTATTCTTCCTAGCCGAATATGCTAACATTATGCTAATAAACACACTCACAGCTATCATATTCCTAAACCCAAGCGCCCTAGGAACGCCTACAGAACTATTTCCCGTCGTTCTAGCCACAAAAGTCCTCCTACTGTCTTCTGGCTTCCTATGAGTCCGAGCCTCCTATCCACGATTCCGATATGACCAGCTAATACACCTATTATGAAAAAACTTCCTACCCCTCACACTAGCTCTGTGCCTCTGACATATCAGTATACCTATCTGCTACGCAGGCCTACCTCCTTACATAAGGGAAATAAGGAAATGTGCCTGAACTCCAAAGGGTCACTATGATAAAGTGAACATAGAGGTATAAAAGCCCTCTCATTTCCTGTTGACCTTAGAAAAGTAGGAATTGAACCTACACAGGAGAGATCAAAACTCTCCATACTCCCCTTATATTATTTTCTAGTAAGGTCAGCTAATCAAGCTATCGGGCCCATACCCCGAAATGATGGTTTAACCCCCTCCCCTACTAATGAACCCCTACGCGACCCCAATCATAATCTTCAGCCTCATCCTAGGCACCACAATCACAATTTCCAGCAACCACTGAGTCCTAGCCTGAACCGGACTGGAAATCAACACACTAGCCATCATCCCTTTAATTGCTAAATCTCACCACCCACGAGCAGTAGAAGCCGCAACAAAATACTTCCTAACCCAAGCAGCTGCTTCCGCCCTGGTCCTATTCTCCAGCATAACTAACGCCTGAGCCACTGGCCAGTGAGACATTACACAAATAAACCACCCAACCTCATGCCTACTACTAACAGCGGCCATCGCTATCAAACTGGGCCTGGTACCATTCCACTTTTGATTCCCAGAAGTACTACAAGGATCACCACTAATAACAGCCCTCCTACTCTCGACCCTCATAAAATTCCCTCCACTAACCCTACTCCTACTAACATCCAAATCCCTCGACCCAGCCCTACTCACCGCCATAGCCCTAGCCTCAACAGCACTAGGAGGCTGAATAGGATTAAACCAAACACAAACACGCAAAATCCTAGCCTTCTCGTCCATCTCCCACTTAGGCTGAATCGCCATTATCCTAGTTTACAGCCCTAAATTAGCCCTACTCACCTTCTACCTCTATACAATCATAACATCAGCCGTATTCATGGCCCTCAACAAAATCAAAGCTCTCAACTTATCCATAATCTTAACCTCATGAACAAAAACCCCAGTACTAAATGCCACCCTGATACTAGTACTCCTATCCCTAGCAGGCCTCCCCCCGCTAACAGGCTTTATGCCAAAATGATTTATCATCCAAGAACTTACTAAACAGGAAATAACACCAGCAGCCATAGCAATTGCCATACTATCGCTACTCAGCCTCTTCTTCTACTTACGTCTCGCATACCACGCAACAATCACCCTCCCCCCCAACTCCTCTAACCACATAAAACAATGATACACTAGCAAAGCCCCAAGCACACCTACTGCGGTCCTTGCCTCACTATCAATCTTCTTGCTTCCCCTATCCCCCATGATACACGCTATTGTCTAGAAACTTAGGATAACACCCCATAAACCGAAGGCCTTCAAAGCCTTAAATAAGAGTTAGACCCTCTTAGTTTCTGCACACTAAGACTTACAGAATACTAGCCTGTATCTTCTGAATGCAAGTCAGACGCTTTAATTAAGCTAAAGCCTTCCTAGACAGATGGGCTTCGATCCCACAAAACTCTAGTTAACAGCTAAATGCCTAAACCAACTGGCTTCTGCCTACAAAGACCCTGACGCACCCTAGTGCGCATCGATGAGCTTGCAACTCAACATGAATTTCACTACAGAGTCGATAAGAAGAGGAATTAAACCTCTGTAAAAAGGACTACAGCCTAACGCTTTAACACTCAGCCATCTTACCCGTGACCTTCATCAACCGATGACTATTTTCTACTAACCACAAAGATATCGGCACCCTATACCTCATCTTCGGAGCATGAGCAGGAATAGTCGGCACCGCACTCAGCCTATTAATCCGCGCAGAACTAGGACAACCAGGGACTCTCCTAGGCGACGACCAAATTTACAATGTAATCGTCACCGCCCACGCCTTCGTAATAATCTTCTTTATAGTCATACCCATCATGATCGGAGGATTCGGCAACTGATTAGTACCCCTCATAATCGGCGCCCCCGACATAGCATTCCCCCGAATAAATAACATAAGCTTTTGACTCCTCCCACCATCATTCCTCTTACTACTAGCCTCATCCACTGTAGAAGCTGGCGCCGGTACAGGCTGAACTGTATACCCTCCCCTGGCAGGTAACCTCGCCCACGCCGGGGCTTCAGTAGACCTGGCTATTTTCTCGCTTCACTTAGCCGGTGTCTCCTCCATCCTTGGGGCCATCAACTTCATTACCACAGCCATCAACATAAAACCCCCCGCACTCTCACAATACCAAACCCCACTGTTCGTCTGATCCGTCCTAATCACTGCCATCCTACTCCTCCTATCGCTCCCCGTACTCGCCGCCGGCATCACAATGCTACTAACTGACCGAAACCTAAACACCACATTCTTCGACCCCGCCGGAGGGGGAGACCCAATCCTGTACCAGCACCTATTCTGATTCTTCGGACACCCAGAAGTCTACATCCTGATTCTGCCCGGATTCGGGATCATCTCACACGTAGTCACGTACTACTCAGGCAAAAAAGAACCTTTCGGCTATATGGGAATAGTCTGAGCCATACTATCCATCGGCTTCCTAGGATTCATCGTCTGAGCCCACCACATATTTACAGTAGGAATAGACGTTGATACCCGAGCCTACTTTACGTCAGCCACTATGATCATCGCCATCCCAACCGGAATCAAAGTATTTAGCTGACTAGCCACCCTGCACGGAGGAACAATCAAATGAGACCCCCCAATACTATGAGCCCTAGGATTTATCTTCCTATTTACCATTGGAGGACTGACAGGAATCGTCCTTGCAAACTCTTCCCTAGACATCGCCCTGCACGACACGTACTACGTAGTTGCCCACTTCCACTACGTCCTGTCCATGGGAGCCGTCTTTGCCATTCTAGCAGGATTTACCCACTGATTCCCGCTACTCACTGGATTCACTCTACATCAAACATGAGCGAAAGCCCACTTCGGAGTAATATTTACAGGAGTAAACCTAACGTTCTTCCCCCAACACTTCCTAGGCCTAGCAGGAATGCCCCGACGATACTCAGACTACCCAGACGCCTACACACTATGAAACACCGTTTCCTCCATCGGCTCCTTAATCTCAATAGTAGCCGTAATCATGCTAATATTCATCATCTGAGAGGCCCTCTCAGCTAAACGAAAAGTCCTACAACCAGAACTAACTGCCACAAACGTTGAATGAATCCACGGCTGCCCTCCTCCATACCACACTTTCGAGGAACCAGCCTTTGTCCAAGTACAAGAAAGGAAGGAATCGAACCCTCACATGCTGGTTTCAAGCCAACTGCATTAACCACTCATGCTTCTTTCTTATGAGACGTTAGTAAACCAATTACATAGCCTTGTCAAGACTAAGTCACAGGTAAAAATCCTGTACATCTCATGTGGCCAACCACTCCCAACTAGGATTCCAAGACGCCTCATCACCAATCATAGAAGAACTCGTTGAATTCCACGACCACGCTCTAATCGTTGCCCTGGCCATCTGCAGCCTAGTCCTCTACCTCTTAGCCCACATGCTAACAGAAAAACTCTCATCCAATGCTGTGGACGCCCAAGAAGTAGAATTGATCTGGACAATCCTACCTGCTATTGTCCTGGTACTCCTCGCCCTCCCGTCCCTGCAGATCCTTTACATAATAGACGAAATCGATGAGCCAGACCTTACACTAAAAGCCATCGGCCACCAATGATACTGAAGCTACGAATACACAGACTTCAAAGACCTGTCATTCGACTCCTACATAGTACCCACCGCAGACTTACCCAACGGTCACTTCCGACTGCTAGAAGTTGACCACCGTGTAGTTATCCCAATGGAATCCCCCATTCGCGTAATCATCACTGCAGGAGACGTACTCCACTCCTGAGCAGTCCCAACACTCGGAGTTAAAACAGACGCAATCCCAGGCCGACTGAACCAAACTTCATTCATTACCACCCGGCCTGGGATTTTTTACGGGCAATGCTCAGAAATTTGCGGGGCTAATCACAGCTACATGCCCATCGTAGTAGAATCAACCCCACTCCCACATTTCGAAACCTGATCGTCCCTTCTATCATCATCCTAATCATTAAGAAGCTATGCAACAGCACTAGCCTTTTAAGCTAGCCAAAGAGGGAACTCTCCCTCCTTAATGATATGCCACAACTTAACCCCGCACCATGATTTTCAATCATAGTCATAACCTGACTAACTCTAGCACTAATCATCCAACCAAAGCTACTGGCCTTCACCACAACTAACCCACCATCAAACAAGATCTCACTCACTACTAAACCCACGCCATGATCCTGACCATGAACCTAAGCTTCTTTGACCAATTTTCCAGCCCCCACCTGCTCGGCATCCCCTTAATCCTACTATCCCTACTCTTCCCAACCCTACTACTCCCATCTCCAAATAACCGGTGAATCAACAATCGCCTGTCTACCATCCAAACATGAATCCTACACCTAATCACAAAACAACTAATAGTCCCACTCAACAAAAACGGCCATAAATGAGCCCTAATATTTACATCCCTAATAATCATACTTCTCACAATCAACCTACTAGGTCTCCTTCCATACACATTCACCCCAACCACCCAACTATCCATAAACATGGCCTTGGCCTTCCCACTGTGACTCGCCACACTACTAACAGGCCTACGAAACCGACCATCAGCCTCTCTAGCTCACCTATTACCTGAGGGCACCCCTACACCCCTAATTCCCGCACTAATCCTAATCGAAACAACCAGCCTACTGATCCGCCCCCTAGCCCTCGGAGTACGCCTCACAGCTAACCTCACAGCAGGGCACCTACTTATCCAGCTCATTTCTACAGCCTCCATTGCACTCATACCCACCCTTCCCGCAGTATCAATCCTAACAATAATCATCCTACTACTCCTCACCATCCTAGAAGTGGCAGTAGCCATAATTCAAGCCTACGTCTTCGTGCTCCTTCTAAGCCTATATTTACAAGAAAACATCTAATGGCACACCAAGCGCACTCCTACCACATAGTTGACCCAAGCCCATGACCAATCTTCGGGGCAGCCGCCGCCCTGCTCACAACCTCAGGACTGATCATATGATTCCACTATAACTCATCCGTACTACTAACCCTCGGCCTCCTCTCAATGCTCCTAGTAATGCTCCAATGGTGACGAGACATTGTACGAGAGAGCACCTTCCAAGGCCATCACACCCCTACAGTCCAAAAAGGCCTACGATATGGCATGATCCTCTTCATCACATCCGAAGCATTCTTTTTCCTAGGATTCTTCTGAGCATTCTTCCACTCAAGCCTGGCGCCAACCCCAGAACTAGGAGGCCAATGACCTCCAACGGGAATCAAACCACTCAACCCAATAGAAGTCCCCCTACTAAATACAGCCATCCTACTGGCCTCAGGCGTTACTGTAACATGAGCCCATCACAGCATCACAGAAGGAGACCGAAAACACGCCATCCATGCCCTAACTCTAACAATCCTCCTAGGATTCTACTTCACAGCCCTACAAGCAATAGAGTACCACGAAGCTCCATTCTCAATTGCCGACAGTGTATACGGATCCACCTTCTTCGTTGCCACTGGATTCCACGGACTCCACGTAATCATCGGATCTTCCTTCCTAACTGTCTGCCTCCTCCGACTGATTAAATTCCACTTCACATCAGACCACCACTTCGGATTCGAGGCAGCAGCCTGATACTGACACTTCGTAGACGTCATCTGACTATTCCTCTACATAACCATCTACTGATGAGGATCTTGCTCTTCTAGTATATTAATTACAATTGACTTCCAATCTCTAAAATCTGGTACAAACCCAGAGAAGAGCAATGAACACACTCATGTTCATATTCGCCCTGTCATCAATCCTAAGCGCCGCCCTAACCGCATTAAATTTCTGAATCACCCAAATGAACCCTGACTCAGAGAAACTCTCACCATACGAATGCGGATTCGACCCACTTGGGTCCGCTCGCCTGCCATTCTCAGTCCGATTCTTTCTCAGTAGCCATCCTATTTCTCCTATTCGACCTAGAAATCGCCCTCCTACTCCCCCTACCATGGGCCATCCAACTCCAATCCCCCCTACTAACCCTCACCTGAACCGTGATCATCCTCCTTCTCCTAACGCTTGGACTGGCCTACGAATGAGTTCAAGGAGGCCTAGAATGAGCAGAATAACAGAAAGTTAGTCTAACCAAAAAGACAGCTGGTTTCGACCCAGCAGATTACAGCCAACCCTGTAACTTTCTTATGTCACCTCTACATCTAAGCTTCTACTCAGCCTTCATCTTCAGCGGACTAGGGCTAGCCTTCCACCGAACCCACCTAGTATCCGCCCTACTATGCCTTGAAAGCATAATACTATCAATATTCGTCGGCCTGTCTATATGATCCATTGAAAACCAAGTCTCCTCATTCACCATAGTGCCAATCCTCGTACTAACATTTTCGGCATGCGAGGCAGGCACAGGCTTGGCTATCCTAGTAGCCTCAACCCGCACACACGGCTCCGACCATCTACACAACCTAAATCTCCTGCAATGCTAAAAATTATCCTACCCACAATCATACTTCTCCCAACGGCTCTACTATCCCCGCCAAAATTCCTATGAACTAACACCACCCTATACAGCTTCTTAATTGCTGCTCTTAGCCTCCAATGATTGATCCCAACCTACTACCCCTACAAATTCTTATCCAACTGAATAGGCATCAACCAAATCTCATCCCCCCTCCTAGTACTATCCTGCTGACTACTCCCGCTCATAATCATAGCAAGCCAAAACCACCTACAGCAAGAACCCCTACCACGCAAACGAATCTTCATCTCAACCCTAGTCGCAGTCCAACCATTCATCCTTCTAGCCTTCTCCACCACAGAATTAGCACTATTTTACATTTCATTCGAAGCAACCCTTATCCCCACCCTAATCCTAATCACTCGATGAGGGAACCAACCAGAACGCCTAAGCGCCGGCATCTACCTACTGTTCTACACACTAGTAAGCTCATTGCCTCTGCTAATCACGATCATACACCTATACGTGAAAATCGGCACCTTACACCTACCAACCTTAGAACTAACCCGCCCAACCCTATCCACCTCATGAACAGGAATGCTATCAGGCCTAGCACTGCTCATAGCATTCATAGTAAAAGCCCCTCTATACGGCCTACACCTCTGACTACCAAAAGCCCACGTAGAAGCCCCCATCGCAGGCTCAATACTCCTTGCTGCCCTACTACTAAAACTAGGAGGGTACGGGATCATACGAGTCACTCTATTAATGGGCCCACTATCTAACCTCCTTCACTACCCCTTTATAACCCTAGCCCTATGAGGCGCCCTAATGACCAGCTCAATCTGCCTACGACAAACAGACCTAAAATCACTAATCGCCTACTCATCTGTTAGCCACATAGGGTTAGTTGTCGCCGCAGGAATAATCCAAACCCACTGATCATTCTCAGGAGCAATAATCCTAATAATTTCCCACGGACTAACTTCCTCTATACTATTCTGCTTGGCCAACACAAACTACGAACGTACACACAGCCGAATTCTACTACTCACACGAGGCCTTCAACCCCTCTTACCACTCATGGCCACCTGATGACTACTAGCTAACTTAACAAACATAGCCCTACCCCCAACAACAAACCTCATAGCAGAACTAACCATTATAATCACCCTATTCAACTGATCTGCCTTCACTATTATCCTAACAGGAATTGCAACCCTACTAACTGCCTCCTACACCCTATTCATACTACTAATGACCCAACGAGGCTCAATCCCCTCCCACATTACATCCATCCAAAACTCAACCACACGAGAACACCTACTTATGACACTTCACATTATCCCAATGTTCCTCCTAATCCTCAAACCCGAACTGATCTCCGGGATCCCCTCATGCAAGTATAGTTTAAACCAAACATTAGACTGTGATTCTAAGAATAGAAGTTCAAACCTTCTTACCTGCCGAGGGGAGGGTCTAACCAACAAGAACTGCTAATTCTTGCATCTGAGCCTAAAACCTCAGCCCCCTTACTTTTAAAGGATAACAGTAATCCACTGGTCTTAGGAACCACCCATCTTGGTGCAAATCCAAGTAAAAGTAGTGAACCCCACACTACTAATCAACTCCCTCACACTACTTACACTAACAGTCCTCCTAACCCCAATTATCCTGCCATTCCTATTTAAAAACTTCAAAAACACCCCACAAACCATCACCCGTACTGTTAAAACCGCATTCCTAATTAGCCTAGCTCCAACAACCGCGTTCATCCACTCGGGGGTAGAATCCATCACCTGCCACTGAGAGTGAAAATTCATTATAAACTTCAAAATCCCCCTAAGCCTGAAAATAGACCAGTACTCAATGACATTTCTTCCAATCGCTTTATTCGTAACATGGTCAATCCTGCAATTTGCCATATGATACATAGCCTCAGAACCATATATAACAAAATTTTTCACCTACCTACTAACATTTCTAGTCGCCATGCTCCTCCTGACAACCGCAAACAACATATTCCTCTTGTTTGTAGGCTGGGAGGGAGTGGGAATCATATCCTTCCTCCTCATCGGCTGATGACAAGGCCGAGCAGACGCCAACACCGCTGCCCTACAAGCCGTGATCTACAACCGAATCGGAGACATCGGACTGATCCTAAGCATGGCCTGATTAGCCTCAACATTTAACACCTGAGAAATTCAACAAGCCGTACACCCCCACCAAACCCCAATCCTCCCCCTCATAGGACTAATCCTAGCAGCTGCAGGAAAATCCGCCCAATTTGGACTCCACCCATGACTACCAGCAGCAATAGAAGGCCCCACTCCAGTCTCAGCCTTACTGCACTCCAGCACTATAGTGGTGGCCGGAATCTTCCTACTCATTCGCATACACCCCCTGCTAGCCACCAACCAAGCAGCCCTAACCACCTGCCTATGCCTAGGTGCCCTATCAACCCTATTCGCCGCTACATGCGCCCTAACCCAAAATGACATCAAAAAAATTATTGCTTTCTCAACATCCAGCCAACTAGGACTAATGATAGTCACCATCGGACTGAACCTCCCACAACTAGCATTCCTGCACATCTCAACCCATGCCTTCTTTAAAGCCATACTATTCCTATGCTCGGGGTCTATCATCCACAACTTGAACGGAGAACAAGACATCCGAAAAATAGGCGGCTTACAAAAAACACTCCCAGTCACCACTTCCTGCCTAACCATCGGAAACCTAGCACTGATAGGAACCCCATTCCTGGCCGGATTCTACTCAAAAGATCTAATCATCGAAAGCTTAAATACATCCTACCTAAACACCTGGGCCCTACTCCTAACTCTCCTGGCCACAGCATTCACCGCAACCTACAGCATCCGCATGACCATCCTAGTCCAAGCTGGACAAACCCGAATCCCCCCAATAGTGCCAATAAATGAAAACAACCCACTAATCACTGCTCCCCTAACCCGACTCGCCCTAGGCAGCATCATAGCAGGAATAATCATCACTTCCTTCATCGCACCAGCCAAAACCCCCCCAATAACCATACCCCTCATCACTAAAACCGCTGCTATCCTCATAACAATCCTAGGGGCCATCCTAGCCCTAGAACTATCGAACATAACACACGCCCTCACCCACCCTAAACCAAACCCCCTCATGAACTTCTCCTCTATATTAGGATACTTCAACCCCCTGATACACCGATTCTTCTCTAAAAATCTACTAGAAAAGGGACAAAACATTGCCCTACATCTGATCGACCTCTCATGACTCAAAAAAATAGGGCCAGAGGGCCTCGCCGAACTACAAGTAGCCGCAAGCAAAGCCGCAACCTCAATACACACAGGGCTAATTAAAGCCTATCTAGGATCCTTCGCCCTATCCATCCTAGTAATAATCCTAATAACACACACCTACTAATGGCCCCTAACATCCGCAAATCCCACCCTCTACTAAAAATAATTAACAACTCCCTAATCGACCTACCCGCCCCCTCTAACATCTCCGCCTGATGAAACTTCGGCTCCCTTCTGGCCATCTGCTTAGCCACGCAAATCCTAACAGGTTTACTACTAGCCATACACTACACCGCAGACACCTCACTCGCCTTCGCCTCAGTAGCCCACACATGCCGAGATGTACAATACGGGTGACTCATCCGCAACCTTCACGCTAACGGCGCTTCATTCTTCTTCATCTGCATCTACCTGCACATCGGACGAGGCCTCTACTACGGCTCCTACCTATACAAAGAAACCTGAAACACAGGAGTAATCCTCCTGCTTACCCTAATAGCAACCGCCTTCGTAGGATATGTCCTGCCATGAGGACAAATATCATTCTGGGGGGCCACCGTAATCACCAACCTATTCTCAGCCATCCCATACATTGGACAAACTCTAGTAGAATGGGCCTGAGGGGGATTCTCAGTGGACAACCCAACCCTAACCCGATTCTTCGCCATCCACTTCCTACTGCCCTTCCTAATTGCAGGAATCACCCTAGTCCACCTAACCTTCCTACACGAATCAGGCTCAAACAACCCCCTAGGACTCGTATCAGACTGCGACAAAATCCCATTCCACCCATACTTCTCCCTCAAAGACATCCTAGGACTTACCCTGATAATCACCCCCCTAATAGCACTAGCCCTATTCTCACCCAACCTTATAGGAGACCCAGAAAACTTCACCCCAGCAAACCCACTAGTAACCCCACCTCACATCAAACCAGAATGATACTTCCTATTCGCTTACGCCATTCTACGCTCAATCCCAAACAAACTAGGAGGTGTATTGGCACTAGCCGCTTCCGTACTAATCCTATTCCTAATCCCCTTCCTGCACAAATCAAAACAACGAACAATAACATTCCGACCTCTCTCCCAGCTCCTATTCTGAATCCTAGTAGCCGACCTCCTCATCCTAACATGAGTAGGAAGCCAGCCCGTCGAACACCCATTCATCATCATCGGCCAACTTGCCTCAATCGCCTACTTCACCATCCTCCTATTCCTCTTTCCTATCGTAAGTGCCCTAGAGAACAAAATACTCAACTGCTAAATACTCTAATAGTTTATAAAAACATTGGTCTTGTAAACCAAAGATTGAAGACTCACCACTTCTTAGAGTACTCTAGATTCAGAAAAAAAGGACTCAAACCTTTATCTCCAGCTCCCAAAGCTGGCATTTTCAATAAACTATTCTCTGACCCTGACCCCTAAACCGCCCGAATAGCACCCCGCGACAACCCCCGCACAAGCTCCAACACAACAAACAAAGTCAACAACAACCCCCAACCCGCCACCAAAAACATTCCCGCCCCATGCGAATAAAACATAGAAACCCCACAAAAATCTGACCGAGTAACAAACATCCCAACATTATTCACAGTAGCAACCTCAAACTTTCAAGACCCCATAAACCCCCCAAACACCAGCCCCCCAAAGACAACTACCACAAACGCCACCCCACACCCAATTACCCGTCAATCCCCCCAAGCCTCAGGGAAAGGCTCCGCCGCTAAAGCCACTGAGTAAACAAACACCACCAACATACCCCCCAAATACACCATAAATAGCACTAAAGCCAGAAACGAAACTCCGAGCCCCAGCAATCACCCGCACCCTGCTACAGACGCCAGCACTAAACCGACGACCCCGTAATACGGCGAAGGGTTCGATGCTACACCCAAAACACCTACCGCAAAGCAAATCCCTAAAAAAAACATGAAGTAAGCCATTATTCCTGCCCGGCAACTACCCGGGGCCTGCGGCTCGAAAAGCCACCATTGTTCTCAACTACAGGAACCAACTGTAACTCCCCTGCCCTCGCACCATACCACCTATATCATTACATCTATGCCATTATGCTTAACCCCCCCCCCCTCCCCCCCCGGGATCGGGGGTTATTTGGTTATGCATATTCGTGCATAGATTTATATACCCCATATACATACATATATAGTACCAGTAATATACATTATATACGGACATACCATACAAGCAGGTGCTAAACCCATACCATGTAAACGGCCATTAATCCCTTAAACACCCTCCTACCAAACCACCACAACATGAATGCTCCCAGACAACTCAATAAGCCCCAAATAACCTCGTACACGTACACAACAAGACCCCATACAATGAATGCTCCCAGGACATAATATTAATAACAATCCTCTCCCCCATATCTCATGAAGTTCGTATCAGATGGATTTATTAGTCGTACACCTCACGTGAAATCAGCAACCCGTTGCACATAATGTCCGGTATGACTAGCTTCAGGCCCATACGTTCCCCCTAAACCCCTCGCCCTCCTCACATTTTTGCGCCTCTGGTTCCTCGGTCAGGGCCATCCATTGGGTTCACTCACCTCTCCTTGCCCTTCAAAGTGGCATCTGTGGAGTACTTTCACCTTCTCAATGCGTAATCGCGGCATCCTCCAGCTTTTTGGCGCCTCTGGTTCCTTTTATTTTTTCCGGGGTTACCTCACAGCTGGCCCTTCCCAGTGACTTCGGGGGTCCCACAATCTAAGCCTGGACACACCTGCGTTATCGACCTATCCTATATCTCAGGAGTCCCTCGATGAGACGGTTGGCGTATATGGGGAATCACCTTGACACTGATGCACTTTGACCACATTCAGTTAATGTCACTTCCACCCTCCGGGTTAAATGGGGCTATTAGATGAATGCTCGTAGGACATAACACAAAACAATAAAACACTAAGCGCAATTCCTGCGCTTCATAAACCAAACCAGCAAACTTCCACTAATTCACAAACCATCACATAACAAATCCTCTGTCATCTAACCATTCCATCAAACCACCCCCCAAATTTCATTAACCTCCCCATACACCTTCCAAACAATATATATATACAAACATATAAAACAACCCAAACTTATTAGAGAAACTCCAGTACTAAAAATGATAAACACAAGCAACAATTTCATATACTTCACTCCAACCCACCGCCCAATTATCAGCTAATCACACCCAC